AATATTGAATACCAGAAAACTATATGAATGTTGTATTTATTAACTTAAACTTAACGCGCGGATATACCTAATCTATATTTCGGTCTTCTCTCTTCTTTTATTGCCCTCCTGTCCTGTCGTCAATTGACAGTATGACTTAGGGCGCAATATAATTTAAGTGGTCAAATCATATTTTGGTAAAGCACCTTGAATCCACTGGATAGGAAAGGATCTTGGATCCAACGCAGAACCCTTTGTGAATAAGAGAGATAAAGACGAGAAAGACCAATGAAATCAAGTTTCAAGGTTTTAATTGAATGGTAAAGTTTGATTACCATTAACCTACAGAATAGTTTCGGTTTGATTAATCTCCTATTCATCTCCTAAAGGTGGCTCTCGGCCGGAGTTATATTAAGTTAAGGTAACCTTAGACATTAATTACTTATTACCTATGGTATTTGTCTTATTACCTATTTTTTGCTAGTGCTTTTTTATTTCCTAAAGGTGGCCGGGACCTATTATTTCTAGTTTATTTATGAATCAAGGCGGCCATAGGCCCCTATGGTCCAGTGGTTACGACCTCTCTCTTTCACGGAGAAAACGAGGGTTCAAGTCCCTCTAGGGGTGTACCAAGACTCAAGACTATAGGAGTGGAATTTTCTATCAAGTGATCCATATTTGTCAAGTCCTTCTAATAGTCTACTCGGTGGGACTTTGTATTTTATATCAAGTGAGATGTATTTGTCAAATCTGCCTGGGAGACGAAAGGAAGTTGATTATGGAACGTCTAAAATGAATTAGGCGTTGGGTCGATGCCCGAGTGGTTAATGGGGACGGACTGTAAATTCGTTGACAATATGTCTACGCTGGTTCAAATCCAGCTCGGCCCAACAATTTTTCAATCTACTATGGTAGAACCCTCTTGTTCTTAAGAAATACCTGATACGAGAGAATAAAAAAGAATCCAAAATTGATGCTAGATCTTTTATTATTTCCCTGGGATTGTAGTTCAATAGGCAAGAGCACCGCCCTGTCAAGGCGGACGTTGCGGGTTCGAGCCCCGTCAGTCCCGACGGATCCAATAAGTACATCAATTTGCCTCTCCATTTTCTGTAAAAGAAGGGACAGAGAGCATAATTAAATTCCGAGGGGATTTCCCTTATTCAGGATTCTGTCGAAAAAAGAACAAACCCTAAACTAAAATGAAAATAACTAAAATAGTGAAGTTGATGATCATGAAAATTTAGAATCTAATTCCTCTCTTTTTCCACTTCGCTTGTATTGTTTTTGGGGGTTTTGTAGTTCGGACGGGTGGTTAGATGATACTTCGTTTGATGGTTCTATAAGGAAGACCTAAGGTGGGTTATAGAAAAGAAAGAACAGAACAGAAGGAGAAATAAAGTAAAGGAATTTTTTATTGGTCCAGGAATCCAAGATTGGATTCGGTATGGATAAAGGATGTTCGTATGTTATACTATTCAATTCTCGACGACGAATTAATTTAATAGCTCATATCATATAGTGTTATTCATGATATTGATCCGATTCAAGATCATCGATAGGTAATGCATTCATTGAATTTACAAGTGAAAGATTTATCATCTCTATGGGATTAAATCCCGAGTTATTGTGAAATAAAAAAAACGATGAGATTATGGAAGTAAATATTCTTGCATTTATTGCTACTGCACTGTTCATTTTAGTTCCTACTGCTTTTCTACTTATAATTTATGTAAAAACAGTCAGTCAAAATGATTAATTACTTTAAATGAAACTTGACTTCTGAATTCTTATCAATAGTTGAAGAAATCAAATGAAAAGTATTCTATTTTTGCGTCTTAAATGAAATCAAACGGGCTATAATCGGCGGTATTCTATGAGATCCGAGAGTATGGTAAGTAAGAATGAATTTTCATTCTTACTTACCATACTCTCTATTAGTGTTATAGTAGTGTATAAAATTGTTTCTAATCAAGTTGGTATACTATATTAGCTTCTATTTCTATCTTCAATATATGTATTAATCCATATATGGAATTGACGTAGGACCCAATTCTATTTCTTTGATACACCTATTTATTCCGATGATTTATTCCGATGAATCTGAAATAATTGTTTTACTGTTATAGAATACATTTCTCCACTAGAATCCAATGGAATTTGGAAATGAAGATATTTTTATTTGAAAATGATTTCAATTCAAATAAAAAATGCGTTGCAGAACGATTTATAAAACAATTGATACCGTTTCATTCCTCAACTAAATTAGGAGTGCTTCTAAAGTCCACTTCTTCCCCATACTACGAGTGAAAGGGAAAATGTAAAGACTACCATTAAAGCAGCCCAAGCGAGACTTACTATATCCATGTGAATTATGTCCCTTATCTCTATGATAGAATTATTCCATTATTGCTCACTAATAATAGTAGAATTAATGGTCCAGAGTCAAAAAGGGATTTGTGAACCAATCAAAGAAATCCATTTCAAAAATTCCTATATGATTTATGATTTCTAATCGGGAAAGACTAAACACAAGTAAAATAAAAAAATCACACTACAATGGAACATTTAGTAATAAAATAGGAGGGCCGATTCCTGTTTTTATTGCCCTTAAAAGTAAAAATAGCTATCTATTACAAACTTTTTCCTATTTGATCTAATCCGTACCCTTTCCCGATTGTCTCTCTGAAGGAGTTGGTAGGTAGTATATTATACTTTTTACGAGGGGTTAAAAAAAATGATTTTTTAACTTTTTTCTATAAAAAAGTAAATTATCCATCTCAATCTAATAGTCATTGAATGCCTGAACACTCAGAGATTCTCGCAAGTCTATATATGTATATTACAGTATAGAAAGAACTTCCCCCAACTAGTAGTTGAATTATCTACAGGCTATCCAATCAAGACCGAATCAGTAGACATTACATTAGTAGTAGAAAGGAATAGGGAAGTCTTGCTTCAACCATTAGAATCTTTCTTTTCATTTTGGATTCAAATCAAAGATTTCCAATCTTTTAAAAAATCCCCAGAACGGATGTTTAGAATCAACCAAGTATTAAAAGTCCCCTTATCTGCTGGGTAAAATTTGGTTGAGTTATATCAGCAGAACAGAATAAGAGATTTCGATTCATTTGTTGATGAGGCGGCACCCGGATTTGAACTGGGGAAAAAGGATTTGCAGTCCCCCGCCTTACCACTCGGCCATGCCGCCAAAACGATATACAATAGAAGAAAAATGTCCCTTTTGGGGTTGGATTACTCAATTTGAGTTTATTGTGCTTGCATCCCTTTTTAATCCTAAATTTAGCAAAATTATCAAAGAAAGCCCTTTTCCCCTTTTGATTGTATTTGATCTACCCCTCGATTGATTGTATAGTATCTCAAAACACACAATGCCAAAAAGCTTCTCCTCACTTTTCTATTGAAAAAGAAAATGTATATTTTCACTCAAAAAACCAAAATTTATGACAAATGGGAACCATTAACTATTCGTTGACTGATAATTCGTGAATGATTCTTGTATTTGAATCTAAAATTTTGTTTGCTTAATGACGTAAGAAAATACAAATTGATACATACTTAATTGATTCTTTTGAATCAAAAATCCTTCTCAATTTCCATTATAACAAAAATTATAAGTATATGTAAACCCCAGAACGGAAATTATTACACAGATATCAAATTGGCTATTTAGAGTATGTTGCCTATAAATAAAAAAGAAAGGGAATTCTTTGGAACAAAAAAGGCCCGGCTGGGTATTGACCGGGCCAGGCCAAAAGGGCACTTCGAACAAAATAAAAGCAAGAAGGTCTTCTTTATTTATCTTTCTATTTGGATCTTTCGAGCATCTAAATGGAATTGCTAATTATATAATAACGATAAAGAATTTGAAAGAAATCCTTTCTTTAATCCTTACTTGATGTGTAATGTAACATAGTAATTATCTTTTTCAATTGGGAGAGATGGCTGAGTGGACGAAAGCGGCGGATTGCTAATCCGTTGTACGAGTTATTCGTACCGAGGGTTCGAATCCCTCTCTTTCCGTTGATGACTTTCTATTTTTTTCTTTCAATTTTAGCAAACCCCTGCTTATTTTTTTCCTAGTTAAACGTGTGGAATAGCTAAAATAAAATATTAATCAAATTGTAAAATCAAGTAAGAAAAACGCAATTTTTATTTTATTCTTCACGTCCAGGATTACGTCCTGGATCATTGGATAGGAATCCAAAGATGAAGAGAGAAACAAAGAATATTACTACTGTGTAAACGAAAAGTTTGAGAGTAAGCATTACACAACCTCCAAGATCATTTTTTGAAAAAGAAAAACGAGAAAAGATAATAGATCCTCCATTTTTATATCACATATCCTATTTTGACACCAAGAAATGAATTATAGAAATTGAAAAGAATGTTCAGAAATTCAAATGAAGTTGAAATTTTTAATAAGAGTCTTTGATTACCACAAATCAGTTTCATACCCACAATTAGATATTGTAAGCGACCCTAAGCTAATAAGGTATTTCGCCGGAAAAAGGATTAAAATCGGGGAATGCGGCGAGCCGTATTTCTCGCGGCTATCCGATCATTTCATTGAATTGAAGGTTCATACTGTCAGACTTATTTGATCTTATCAATTGTTATCGTTTTTCTCGAATAAATCATGAATTTTCTAGGCTACTATTAAAGATATTATCGAAAACTTACAGCAGCTTGCCAAACAAAGGCTAAAAGAAAAAAGAACAGGGGTATGACTGGCATAACATCTACGATTGGATTCAAAAAAGCATAGGCTTCGGGCAATTTGGCGAAGAAAAGACTACTCGGATAAAGGGCAGAATTAAGACAAATCAAACTAAATATATTAAGCATAACAGACATTTTTTTTTCGTCGAGATAATTGCATTTTAATTGAGTTATTGATATAAGGAAAAATGAAGAAAGTAAGGTAGACAAAAAAATACTTCTTTTTCCGCTCAATCAAAAATCCTCCAATTCTCAAAGGAGAATAGAAGAAATCATACTTTCATACAATATCTTAATTGAATTATATGTAATGATCAATAAATTAAGTTGAATTCTAGATATACACATGTCAAAATCCTATCAATGAATCTATAATAAATTCTATAAAGAGGAAGATTTTCTATAGATAGTTGGGCTGGAATTGACGAACACTTAATACCAATATTATTCTTTATTAGTATTAGTGTCCAATAAAAATATAAATGGGGCGTAGCCAAGCGGTAAGGCAACGGGTTTTGGTCCCGCTATTCGGAGGTTCGAATCCTTCCGTCCCAGAGCATATCCCTTGTATCCGAATACTTCTTTTTTGTTCAACAAGGTTCTGTTTCAAGGTCTAATATTGGATAGAATATTATTCCTCTTTTTTTTTATGATTCCGAAAAGAATCATATCTTAATTTTTCACAAACTGAACTAAATCGAGTTCAAATAACATGCAAAAGTAACTAAACCTTTTTGTAATCCAGATAAAGATAAGATGGGACATAGATCTGTAGAAAGATTACTTAACCTCAGGTTAAACAAAATATGAAAATACATATAAAAGAGGAAGTGCTTAGCCTATAGTTATTTATTGTTATCCTATTTCAGTGACAAAAAGTGTTTCTATTTTTGTGAAAAAAATTGGCATCCCTAAAATATTAAATTTGAAATATTTAACAATGATATTTCTTTTGATTGTTCGATCTATTTGCTTTACACCATTGACAATTCCATTCGAATCCATTCGAAAAGAAACAGAAAATTCTCTTTATTATGATAATAAAATGCTTATGATAATAAAATGCTTATGATAATAAAATGGAGTCTTTACTGTAAAACTTGACTCAAATAATGATGTAGAAGTAAGAAACTTTTGAAAGTATCAAGATTTTTAATGATTCCCTATGGATTGAATCTTTGTAAAGTTTTGGGAAGTTGGAATGGGTCAGTCTGTCTTATTGAGTCACTTGAAGAGGCAGAGTCAAATAGAATTTCTTTTTTCGTGTGATTTCTGTTAGTTATGTTATTTCTATATTTAGATTTCTGGATATTTCTGTTAGATATTTTTTTGAGATAGAGATTTATGGAAAAATGTTCCGTTCATACAAAAAGCTGGGGTCTTGCTAATATTTCTTCAGAAAAATCTTTATTATCCATGTAGATAAGAAAAAGATAAATGACTATGTCTCTGTACCGACTGAACCAATGACTATTCGTGATTCCATAATTGAATCAATTCCATACTGGTTCCAAATTAGAGGAATGTTATGGTAAAACTTCGTTTAAAACGATGTGGTAGAAAGCAACGTGCGACTTGAAGGACACGATCCGGCGTGGATTCTTACATCCACCATTTTTTATTTATATAGGAATGAAGGTGCTCTTGGCTCGACGTCGTTTTTCTATTCTACTAGAACCCTTCTTTTTTGTTGGGTTGTAATGTAAATAGTTCGTGATGGAGCTCGAGTAGAAAGTATTGATTAATTTCTCAGGGGCAACGATCTAGGGTTAATGCCAATCAATAAATTGGAACAACTTCGTAAGTATATCTTCGATATAGAAATCGAAAGGATCCGATTCGAGCAAATTTTCAATTCAAAAAAATTTGTTGGAACGGCTAAAACTTTTTCGATCCACAGTGTATCGCGCACTAATCAACCATAGGTATGATTCTTTGATAGAAAGAAATCACAAAAGGGGTATGTTGCTACCATTTTGAAAGGATTAAGAAGCACCGAAGTAATGCCTAAACCCAATGATTTAAAACCAAGATAAAGGATCCCAGAACAAGGAAACACCACTTCAATTGTCTCACGGATCCAAATAAAGAATCCAAATCTATTTTAAACGAGACGAAAAAAGGGGGGGTTAAAGACCACTCAAAAAAATAAAAATCTGAATTTATTTAAGATATTTGAGAATTATTGAACTTGAGTTATGAGTACAAATGATTTTTTCAGGAAGTAAGAAAAATGACTATGAGTTAAATTATAGACTAATTTATTTTACGGATTCCTTTCCTATTTATTCTAATTTATCCATAGACAAAACTTCAAATCATTTTTTATCGAGCCGTACGAGGAGAAAACTTCCTATACGGTTCTGGGGGGGGGGTTCTTTTTCATCTACATCTATCCCGATGAGCCGTCTATCGAATCGTTGCAATTGATGTTCGATCCCGAAGAGAAGGAAGAGATCTTCGGAAAGTGGGTTTTTATGATCCTATCAAGAATCAAACTTATTTAAACGTTCCGGCTATTCTCTATTTCCTTGAAAAAGGCGCTCAGCCTACAGGAACTGTTCAGGATATTTTCAAAAAGGCAGAGGTTTTTAAGGAACTTTGCCCCAATCAAACGAAATTCAATTAAATTAAGGAAATAAAAACGAAGGATAGGATAGTGATTTCTATATCATTTTGGATATCTTTTCTATACTCTGTTTTTTATTTCCTTCTTTTTTTGCTCTATTTGTATCTATTTATCATTGCTTTTATAGAATCTTTTTCTAAGGAAACCTT